GTGAGATTTCTTACTCTGATTTCATTTGTTTCACTCACTTTTTCTATCTTTTTCTGCATTCTTTCCTTACACTCTTTCTCTGTAGGTTAAGCCTATTTCCCTCGATTTCTCTATTGCAATAGCTCTGTTGCCAAAGAATAGCTAAGTTGCCAAAGAAGCTCAAACCCTTTCTGCTTTGACCTTCGACCGTGTTAACTCTTCTTTTAGAGGAAGTCAGTCAAGTTAGAATAGAATAGAACTAGCCGACGCTTTCGGGAAGGATAGGCCTCATCTTACGTGATGTTGGTTTTCCCTTATAAAAGCTAGGATTCGCGAAGTCAAATGTTCAAGAAAAGACGGACGGAAGGTGATAGAGTTACCTTGCTTCCTAAGTAGCCCTCTTTCTCCACAACAAAACTAAAAACAAACAATGAAAATGACTTGAATATTGAAAGTAGCAAGGTACTCCACTACGGGTACGGAGGCCAGATAGAAGGATTGAAGAATCCTGATGTGCAGTTCCGGGGAAGTGAAGAAGGAGACGATGGGGAGGGAGATGGTGAGGAGACGATGTTCCAATGCAGTAGGGTTGCCGTTTCCTCCGCCCCGGGGAGGGTCCTTTTTTTATGTACTAATCGAGCTTTACCCAGGGCTTCTTTGGGCCAACGCACAAGCTATTCTTGAGGGTGCCGAAAGAGCCATTTTTCTTGGTGCAGCTGTTTAGCGGGTCTACAGTTCATTCTTTCTGCTGATCAGAAACCCTATTTCTTGAACTTTGACCGTGAAAAAGCGATGAGGCTTCTAGAGGCGCAAAAACGCAAAGGCAAATAGGAACATTTGGACCTCCAAGACACGAGTCGAGTCACTAGAGGTACACAGGAAGAAGAGGATCTTTGATTCCTCAGCAGAGGGGGTGAGACCGGCACCACAATGGTGGCAAGGAAAGAACGGGCAGGTAAAGGCGGAGAGCCCCACCAAACAAGGAAGAAAGCTAGCCTCGGAATAGAGGTTTTCTTTTGCCTGTCAAGGATCGGCGGCATATGAAGCTGAAAGATTTGTTGCTCAAGCCTCCCCCGTCCCATTTCCAGTTGTCCTAAGGTAATCCCTTACAGTTGGGAATGCTAAGGTAATAAACTCCATTTGCAGTTGTGCCTAACGGACTTACCTTTCCGTTGTAAATAAGTGGCTCAGTTGGTACGTAAGAGAGCTTAGTTGGCAACGTGCTGCAAGGGAAAGCAGTTGTCGGAGTTCATTAATCCAGCCATTGTCCTTAAGTGCTTGCCAATGGATGGTCCTTCTTTCCCTTCCGATACATAAAAACGATTTCTTTGCCTTCTCACTAGTGGTCTCAATCCTTGACTCCAGTATGTATCTCATATCAGGTGCCCTACTCCTTTTTATAGATAGATGCGTCTGGAGACTGATAACGCTTGTGATCTCTTTCTTTTTCTATTGGTTAAGGAATGCCAATAATGAAATAACTGATAGAGCTGCTAATGGATTTCATGTCCTTCTTGATCTCCATTCTCATTGGACGTTTTGACTTAGTAGCTATGTGATTTTTCACTTTTATCCGCGTACTTTATTTCTTCTTTCACTACTTTCTTTCGTCTCTCTTCTTCGGGCCCTGTATTGGGAACCATTCTTTTCCCGGTTCCCATTAGAATAGCATTCCTTCCATTCAGCCAACCAACCGTATCTCTTATCCCTAGCTCGGCTCTTTTAGAACCAATTTCCATCTTTCCACTGACAGCTGCGAAGAGCTCCCCTTCACTAGGGCCAACATCCCAGAGGCTATGCTATTTGTTCAACTCTCTCGCACGGGGCGGATAAAGCTTTTTCAAAAAGAATAGACAAATATAAAATAAAACTAGCTATGGGCATTAGGTATAATAGAAAGGAAGCTTGGAATGTTCAATCAAAGAAATGAAAACAAATACTTAGGCAGAAGCAGATGGGAGAAGGTTGGATATGGATCATGATCAAGTCTACCTCGTAAGCCACTTAAAGATCTTTGAGCAGCTCGAGAGAGAAATCCGTCTTCATTGGTACAAAATAACCTTCGCCCCCCTTTTTTGTTATGGGATGGTGGTTCCTGTCTATCAACTAAGGTGAGAAATTGATTATATAAGAATCTAGTAGATCACGCACCTATTGTATTTAGTGTGATCTTGTGGGAGAGTAAGGCAACGAGTGAGCTACGATTGAGACTCCTTACGGATGTTAGGTTTTTCGAATCACCGATTCCATCGATCGAGAAAGTAAGCAGCAGGCACGAGTAGACCGACTGATAGCAACGGCGAATCAACGCCCGACCCGGCTCTTTTGTCCTTTTGTTCGCAGAAGGGAGATCCTGTGCGCTAGCTATATCTGTTATGGATGGAGCCCTCACTCAACCGACCTGCTACCTGGAAATCCCCAATGCACCAATGTACCAAAGGCACTGTACTTTGAATAGGAAACCGTTCCCTACTTCACTTCCTAATTAATAAAGTAGGAGGTATTCGAGTACGGAGGTACTAGACCGTGATTCTGGTCCTGATGCGGACACACCTGTCGACAACAGAGAAGGGATTCAATTGAGAGCGGATAGCAAGATCGAATGAATGGATACTCTGAGATAGAACGAGAAAAAGCAAATTTGATTAATCCTACAAAAGCCTTACAAGGCAGGTAAACTTTATGCAGTATCTGCTACAAAAAGAAGGTTAGAGAACAGGTTCCATCTACTTTATCCGCTTTTGGGCATGAAGAACATGCTTCTTTCTCAATTTATAGGAATCGTTAACCGCAACTCTCCTTTTCAGGCTTGGATTGGTTTTTTGATGCAGTAGAGAAGCCGTTTCCTTTGAACTTGGTCCATCGGACAGATATAGACATGGAGAAGCTTTTCAATGTCAATCTTTCACTACTTTGTTTGGACCTTGCTTCTTCACTTAATGCTTGCTTTCCGTCTTGCCTTTGCTGGGCCTACGATAGGCTGTACTCCAATACGAAATAAGATTGTACATGAAGGTTGGTGAAAAGCAAAAGAAGCAATTGGTTCTCAAATGCCGTGACGTCACCTAGCTTTATTCTAAATTTATCATTCTATCGGTATGTATAGTGTCTTTCATCTGCTTTTTCATTCATTCTGCCCACAGCCGTTAGGTATTATGACAAAAGGAACCAGCATGTTGCTCCTGAATCTACAGATAGAGAAGAGGGCACGTCTCTTTTTCTAGAAGCCGGTCTATGTTCTTATTCTTAATCGAATTCTAAAGAAACGTCAGTTTCAAATCACTTCCATTGGGGGGTCATATATGCCTTTTGGCTTTCACCTATGTTATGTATTCTCTCACAATCACTCCTAGCAATAAGTGAAAAGGCGGCTATCGATACTGTCCCAACAACCTCCTCTTCTGTGTCTACTTCTCCATTCTAATTTCTGACTGGTTCACGCCTGCTTGTGTATTGGTTATAACCTCTGTACTGTATTTTGTTTGGCTTAAATTGCCAAATGGCGAGACCAGACCCCATGAAGCTTCTAAGTCTGATGTTGATTTGCAAGAATCAGATTTACCAACGGGAAGAACGCTTAGTGTATCCGCGGTGGGTGAATCTTAGGAAACTCGCCTTGTCCGAACAAAAGCGGGAGGTAGATAGGTGGTAGTTAGAAGGATTCCTTCGGGGAGCTGCTTCTTCCTCTGGATTCCCTTCTTCTATAGACAGACCCCCGGCTAGGGCAGCAGCGTTTTAAAGAAATACGAACAGTTTGGTTTTCAGTGAGCCCGCTTCTTAGTGATAGGTTTATAAAGTATCTATCGCTATGTGCCCCTCCCCGGAAAAAAACAAATAGGCTCGGGCAATTATCAGCTTAGGGACAGCAAGCGGATAGTAGATCTGGCTCCATCCCTTGAATCCGCTGTAACTGATAGAATCTTGTACGAGAGACCCGCAAATAAATAAGGAAACCCGCTTAAAACGCTTTTTAAGTAGAAGCTGAGCCATTACCTGCTAGCATATCTCCCCACCAGGACTCCCCCCAAAGCAAAGCTAAACCCGTTCTTTAATTCAATACCTAGAGACCCGAAAGCTCCAGTCCAAGTTGAGGCGCAGTAGGAGGGATTTCTGTCACTATTATTTATGGACCACGTAAACATACTTTTTTAGTTTAGATTCTTATGCTGGACCTGCAGCCCTAGCCTGGGACACCACTGTGCGACATAAAGATCGGATCAAGTTATGATTTTCTCATTAAGAAAGAGTACCCGAGAAGAATAGATATGATCCAGAAACACTCTTATTCGACGAGGCGTAGAGCGTTTGCGATAAGATTGAATTGAAACTCGAAGTGAGAGCATGCACTTCCAGCCATACGGAGAGAATTACCCGCCTACCTGGCTTATTGGAAGAACCGAGCTGCGTTCATCACACATCACAATCTCGATCTGAAACAGACACAACATGTTTCATTCCTTTCGTCTGGCGGCGAATCCTGGTTATTTCTATTCATTCAATGCACAGGAGTGTAAGGTCATACTTTTTGTCTTCTCTTGTTGAAGGATTGTTTCACTCATTTGGCTCATGATCCATTCACTTTACTAGCTGTTCTTGACGGGTTTCAACGTCCTCGAAGCTACAATCCCTACTTGAGCTCAGTAACCTAATAGGAATGGCTAACATTCTAGTAGTGCTCTACCCATGGAAATGCAAAGTCTCCGCCCTAGGCATACTAAAAGTTATCAACCAAATCGACCAAGTAGGCTTGGGAATCCTTATCATGGGCCCGCGCCTTCGCCATCTTCATCCTTCAAAGGGTTAGAAAAGTACAGAATAGCTCAGTCTTTCTCACGACGTGGACTTGAGCCGCAGTCTCACCACCAGTTATTAGATCATAGACCACCATAGTCTCCTGAGCCCGAAGCGGCTCATCTTGGCGATAGAAACAATCTCGTTAGTCCTTTGCAAATTCGCAAGGCAAGCATCCTCCGTCTTTCCTCTAATCAAAAAAAGAAAGAACTATGTCCAAAGCTGGTTCAGGATCTGCTACTTCATCTTACGACTATTATTGGGCATAGCTCAACACGTTATCCGCTAAGAAACGCTGACCTCATCGCGGTTGAAAGTAAAGCACGGAAAGTCGCAAACAAAGTAGTCTATCTCGCCAGTCGAATCCAGCCCAGGAACAACAACAGCCTTAAGCACAGCTTTTGGAGCTTGCTTCGAGCAACAAGAACGTCGGGAAATGAGTCAACTGCGGGAGCATCGAGAGCACGCTTTGTTCAATCTGATTACCTCACAACTACTTCCATACTTTGTTTATCCCTATTGGCCCGCTCTGGCTAACCCAAAACCCGCTCATAATAGCGGAAAGAGGGCCGCGCCCGGTTCCAAGGACAACAGATCCTATTTCTTCTTATACATCAATTATGCCAATTCGGGAGCTTCATCGTTTGTATCGTTCACTCCCAGTGCGACTATGAGTCTTCCTTTTCTAGCCGAAGAAAACTATCATAATGCTTCCGGTCGAGGAAAGGTTGAAACCATTTTAGAGCTAGGCGGGGTCTCTCAGATGCAGACTAACCCATTTCGACGTGAAGCATCGGCTTGTGATCCTAAATCTAGTGATTGATTATTGACTTGTCAAGGCAGTCTTCTCAAAGAGACATAGATGCGAATCCGCCGGAGATAAAGGAGTTAGGTGAGGCAACATCCCCTGTGCCCGGTACACCAGTAGAAGGAACTTCAAAAGCAATAAAAGTATGATCTCGTTGTCGCTTTCTCTTTGCTCTAAGTTTACTTACCCGAGGATGTTTGTTCATCTTCGCCAGAACGTGTTTCTATGGCCAGGTAATCTAAAGGTAGAGACCCAGAGATTGCTTCTGCGCCAACGTCGTCTTGGGATTCTGTCCCTAATGCATTAGATTCCACAGGTAAACCCGACTCAGGTGACCTACTTTCTCAGATGAGAGATTCGGCGGAGTAGTAGGAAGTCCCTGTGGAGAACTAGAAGACAAAACGAATATAGCGGACCAAGCAATGAATGACCTAGCCTAGGTAGTCCTATGTTTGACCAATGCTGCCTTGTATGTCTTGATCCAAGATTTCTCAGCTTAAAACTGAAGAATCTACTCACAATTTTAATGTAGAACTGAAGAAGCACAATTTCCTTTAATGACGAGGACCGAAGAGAAGCGAGCATCATAATAGCTTGATAAAAAGCTATTTAGTCTAAGAGGACCTTAGCAGCCGCTTCGCCCCTATATCCTTCCCTAAAACGCTCGCTGTTCCTTGAAAGGAAAGAGGAATCTGTGTACTCAGCAGCATTCTAGTAGCTAAAAAAACTTTTTTTTTTCAAATCAAATCAAAGTAAAGTTTCGTGAGCTCTGAGCGATGTTTGAAAAGATAATCCAAGTAAAATCAAAGTAGAAAAATCATAAAAAAATAAGATGAAATATTGCCACCCATTGTAGGTGTAGTAGGTGCTGGTCCCCGCACATCAGAGTGCACAAGATAAAAAGGAACCTTTTTAGTCTAAAAACATTTTTGGAAAGGAAGAGCATGTTGTTTTCCAAGCAAGTTGACAAGGCATAGAAAAAAAAATGGGTAGTTCTATTCATTTAAGGTCTAAATTGATTAGAAAGAAGGGTACAGAAGCCAAGGGCTGATGGCTAGTCTGAAGACATTGACCATCTGGAGCGAAGGACAATTGGCGAAGTTAGTGAGAGAAAGCTTGAAAGATAGGATTTTCTCGTGTGGATTAGTTGAAAAACGTAGAATAGAGATTTCAGAAGTCAAGTCCTTTGAGAGCAACTCATGTTCAGCCTTGTCGGAATAAGCGCAGCTAGCCCTTCTGTTCAAATTACTCTTCCTAAACCTGAACACCTGTTCATACCGATACATACAAGGCTATCCGTTCGTGTCTATCTCTTCCAACCATAAACCTATCCGGATACCTGCCTACAAAACCTGGACTTGATGAGGTTTGACTGATCTATTCGCAACTATTCCATTGGTTCTTTCTTTTCTTAACCTTGGATTGGTTGAGAGCTTAGTGGGAGGGCGCGTCGCTGGGAAAAGAAGATATAGTCAGTTGTAACTTATTCTGGTAACATTTCTGGGAAATCTAGAGAGAGCTATTCTAGATAGAGGGCTCCGGGGCACGAGTTGTAAAGAACTAGTTCTGGTAGTTCAGCTCACCCGAGGCAACTAAACTAAATAGGTCTAGCTGGGGTCTCTATCTTCGGGTTCAGGACGCATAGACGGAGCGAGTCTGCTTCGGTAGCGTGGGATGGCATAAGGAGATTGAGTCTCACTCTTTTTTGAAATAGAATTACGGAATCAATACGTTAGAACGTTTTCCGATAGAGCGGAAAGCAAAGTAACCTATTTTAGGATCAGATCAAATCTGGAACAAGAAGCAAGCTTCCTTGGAGAAAGGTTTTTCTATGATAGGTATCTATTAATTGTCAAAGAATTCAGATTAGATGATTGATGTCTGTTTAAATTCTTTCTTTGATTTGCAAAAGTAGTAAGTCTACTCTTCTTCCCCCTCTCCTCAGATGTCTACAACAGGAATTGACAGACCGCACTCAGAGACCATTTGGAAAGAATAGCAGCACTCCCCAAACTCTATAGGTTGCGTTAGCTATACGAGCGAATTGGCTGTTTCGAGCACGTAGCAATGCGAGATAGAAGATTGAGCTTGCATGCAATAGCTATAGGTTAGTGAAAGTAGGCACGAGTGGAGGGCACTAGTAGCCTTATCACGTCAGGTAGCTTGCTATCCGAACAACTACGATATACGCCGCTTCGCTACAACTACGCCTATCGGCTTACGGCCAAGACCACTTTCAGATAGAGAGTCATGGGCTTCTATCAAGTACTGGAGGCAAGCTCGTCAACTAGTACATAGCCATAGCATAGCTATGATGAGTCCAAGGTTTACGCATCCAATTTGCGCCTGCATATTTTCTCAATCAGCTTCCGAACAAGACGACCCAGCGCAACACTACGCCCTATTGCAAGCGTTGTCAACAATATATTAGGAAAGTGAGGCAAGCAAGCTCACGTAACTACATTCACATATCTTACGCAACCTTACGTAAGTTAACAAAGCGAAAGCAACTCTACTTATCTATCTACTTCACACATGAGTTGTTCTGTTAGGAATCGAATATCTGGGCTTGCAATAGATCAGTTCTAGGCATTACATTAGTTGCATCATTAAGAAAAAAGGAGCATCAGAGGTTTTTTCTTTCCGAGTTGCGTGCTACTTCTTCCGATGAAAAGTAACGAATTGATCGATTTGCGGTAACAGCAAGGATCGGTATATGGTAGTCCTCTGGTAGGAAGAGGTTGCTTGCAAGGCTAGACTAAGCACACAAGCAGGAGCCTTTCTTTCTCATTGGCAACGAAGACCGGCTATCAAGGGGCCCTCGTCAAGGACGACTTCCTGAAAGCAAGAAAAGGAACAAGTCAAAGCAGAAAGAAAGCCCACGGAAAGGAGCGGGTACGGGAGCTTGACCAGGAGCAAGATAACGATAAGTGGATTTGCCTGGGGTGGGCTCACCTACGACCACTCTTCGATTATTGAAGTTCAGAATTTCTCCGTTCCTTTAGTCGGGTGGGCTCACTTTTTTGCCTTTTCCTCCCACGATTTAAGGATTGGCTCAAGCAACCTATCTTACTTACTAATAATAATAAAGGGGCAGGTTTTAGTCTTAAAGTTGAAGTCTGTCTTTTTCAATGGATAAGAAGCTCGACGAAGAGCTTCCCTTGCCTTTAGGCTTACGGAAAAAGGCGAATCCAAGGGCTCTTTACTATGATATAATATCATAGGGACGGACACTTCCTTTAAGAAAGCCGTACTCTCATCAGCTTTCAAGTAGATAAAGAAGTTAAGGCTAGTGACATCAGCTATCGGCTATTGGCCTTTGTGAAAGCTTCTCTTCAATATGTTTTATCCTTTTCCAAGCCTTCTTCGTCAATGATTATGGGTCGTTCCTGTCCTGTAGTTCAAGACACTATTCTAAGGCCAGTTGCCTATACAGGATCTAAAGTTTCTAGTACAGTCAGCTTTGGTTATCGCTACACCCTCTCTAGACAAACGATTTGATTCAAGCCACTCTACTACTGGTACAGTAGCACCCTGCCTTAATAATCGCATAGGCACCCGGGAACCTTACTCAGTAAAGAAGGAGACTCCCTAAACAAGACTGCTAGCTGGTATGGAGGGACTAGCTTTGCTTGCTTCCTAGTCAAATATGCCCTATCCGTCTTACTTTAATATGAATGGTATATAGAATAATAAATATGAATGGTATATATAATAAAGAAAAAAATAAACTTCCTGCAGATTGCTCAAACCACGTAACCTAATCAATGCGCCTATTCTCCTAAATCAAGACAAAAGGGATTCCACGGCTCAAAGGACTTTTAAGCCCAAAAGGGACCTCGCTCGATCATAAAAGAAAAGTCCATTTTCAATCAACTGATGAATGCCGTCAATCCACTTTCAATCAATCGACGACTGCTCTTCTTCTATTCTGAATGTCTTAAATAAGGTGTACCATTCAGAAAAAGTAAGGTTACAGGGCGCTCTGAGGAGGAGATTTGTAAAAAGGATTTCCAATTAATTAGTAGGACCTTATTAAATAACTTAGCTCGAAGGTCCAAAGTCAGATGCTTAACCCATGCCATCCCTTTCAACCTTAGAAAGTGTTATCCTAGAATCTATCATTCTCCAAAATTCCCTAAAGGCCCCCCGGGCTTGACAAGTTCAGCAAAACCGTAGAGAAAGCGGGCTACACCTAGCTTAGCCTATCCAATATCCGATTCAAAAAGAGCTTGGATTGCTGCCTTTTCTATCTCTGTATAAAGTCAGTCAGTCCCAGTGTTGGGCAGAGCCCATTGTCAAAAGATCGTTTTGCTAGGATGCTTGCTTGAATCTAGTTACTTCCAAAAAAAGGCATTTGGAACTCTATACGGTATGGCTACAAACCGAATGAAGAAGTCGTAATCAGGATTTGATCTATCTGGATCAGCACATTTTATTACAACTTCTTTAGGAGTATGACATAGGGGGAGCTAACGAACTTCTTCGTGAAGGTTAAAGGAATATGGGTATTTCTGGGTTTTCTATACAAAACTAGTTGTAGTATAGTTCCTAAGCCCGAGGCCTAGGCATAGTTTTGGCTCGTTGGGAAGGCGCGCAGCGAGGCGTAAATGTCTAAATAGGTAAGGTATCCTGGGGTGTATCACCGGTGCCCAAGTAACTAGTTGATAGTAGATGCCCTGCCAATCCCCATTCCTATTTTCCAAGAAGGTAAAAATCTACGAATAACCAACTTAGTATGTAGCAGTCTATTCTCTTCGCTTTCCGTATCATATAAAAGATCGTTATTCCCATTCTCCCGATGCAGACTTCGTAGTAACTATCTCGCTGGCAAGAAAGAAGGGCTACTATGATAAGGCCGCAGGTCGGCGGAAGGCAGGAGGAATGGGACTATTAAAACTGGAACTCTAGGGACTTAGCCTTAGACTGTTAGCTTGTTTGCCTTTACCCTAGAAATAACTTGCTATCCCAAAAGCTTGATAACTTCTTTGCTTATGCCCGTGGGTTGCTTTAGAATCCGAGGTCAACTCGACTGAAAGGAGAGGGAATAGATGAATACGGTAAGGGACTTGAATTCTATCCAATACGATAGATAAAAGCGAACAAATGGCAGTCATAGGTAGAACGCGTCTTTCTAGATTCGATTTATTTCTTTCCATCGCGAGAGATTCTCTCCAGCCACAGGTTCCCCAGTGGTACGTCCGGGGTCGGTTCAATCAGTGCGCTATCAGTCCAGTACCATTAGCTCTCCAAGGGTAGCAATCCATTCTTTCCGGGCAAGCCAGTTCAGTTCCTTTCTGGTAGCAAGAGATCCCATATCAGATTAAGTAAAGGGATTACCTAGCTAGCGCATATCGAAGAGTTGGAGACTTCCTGCCACTATAGAAAAAAGCCGTTGATGGATCAATTTCTGTAGGTGGGTCTCAACTCGGATCGAGACATTCGGATTTGCCGATGAAGAGTACTGCCTTGGAGGGGTAGGGGTTGTAGGGGAAGAACCAACCTTTTCGGGTTACGGGAAGTCCTATCGAGCGACTGGATTAAAGCAAGAAGAAAAAAGTCAAAACAGCAACCTACCGACCCAGCGCAGTGCCTATGAAGAATAGTGAATGTAGACCGGATAGGAATTAGGACTCTTTAGGCGGAGTGGCTTTCTTGGAGGCCTGTCTTCTTCGAAACTCGAAATTCGTTTTTTCAAAAGAAACAGGGCTATAGCCTTTAGAAGGCCAATTGACATTGACTTTTGATAGTTCCAGTTGCTTACGAAGAAGGGCAGACAGACTACGCCATTCCCATCCCTGCAGACAGACTTACTAAGCGTGGTAGTCGAGTGAACGGGCTATCAAAAAGCTCTCGTTTTGTTGCGAGCTCCTTTCTCGAGGCAAGATAGTATACCTAAAAAAGAATGGATTCGAAAACAAACCATTCATGAAACTCATGCAGGAGCATGCGGTGGTCACATTAATGGACATGCGCTAGCTAAGAGAACTTCTTAAGTTAGGGTACTATTGGCTGGCTTACTATGGGGAGATAGGGTCACCTTGACGGATGCCTCTCGTTGGCTTAAACTTCTCCAGTTGGCCACCATTGAAAAGCACCGAAAAAGAGACCGACGTCACACATTTCATCACCTTTTCCACCTGGTGGAAACCAAGCTTGCGCATAATAGCCTCGAGATAATTCCATTCAACCCGATTGTTTCAATTATTCATCTAGTTTCCGATGTTGTTGTTGATGATGTTTTAGTAGCTTCGGGTAGGTAGATGTAGACAGGTACCTTTGATGTTTGAACTTATTAGCGATTTAGCTTTTAGCAGAGCTTCCTTTTCTAAGTCTGATCTCTATGGAACGAACCAGCTTTTTAGTTAACTCAATAAATCGTATAAAAATAAAGCAATCTTTAGGTTCTGGCGGGCGGGGGACTTGAAATCCTCTTTAGCTTTGCGCGTTGGACTCTAAATCCTAACAGAGTGGTTCGATTCCACCTCAGAACGACCTTCACGAAAGTGAAAAATCTTCGTCCTACCAAAACCGGATCTTGAAAAGTGTTCAGTGCCCAACAAGCAACGGGTTGAGCGCACTAGCGCGAAAGCGTTAGCACGCGCATCCGTTTTCTTGCTCCATAAGAAGCACTAGTACTTTTCCACGGAAGGCGCGGGCGTTGAAGCAAGGAATATAAGCTCGGGTAGGGTTCCGAGGACCACTAGTCGTTTCATTCGTTCCTGCCGCACCGGATTGAGCTGTCCAAGAAGCTAGGTCTTTTTCGGGGAAATAAGTTGTTTCTGCTACTGAACCAACTAGTCAAACTAGGCATTCCACTAATTGCTGCTGGATTGGCCGTAGGGCTTGCTTCTATTGGGCCTGGAGTTGGTCAAGGTACTGCTGCAGGACAAGCTGTAGAAGGTATTGCGAGACAGCCAGAAGCTGAAGGTAAAATACGAGGTACTTTATTGCTTAGTCTAGCTTTTATGGAAGCTTTAACAATTTATGGACTAGTTGTGGCACTAGCGCTTTTATTTGCAAACCCTTTTGTTAAATCCTAAAAAAGAAAATGAGCCCTTTAGATTAGATACTTTTTTCTTTTTTTAGTAAATTGGTATTTGCTTCTGCAATTCCAATTATATCAATACTTTACTCCTATTTATTACTCCTGGAATTATCTATTTATCGGGACAGACAATACCCCACCCCAGGAAGAGCTGATTTGAGGATAATCAATTTAGAGGATATGCTCGCCTTCTTCCTTCCCGTCCTTAGTTTAGGACAGTGGAAAGTCTTTTTCCTTCTCCCGTGCTTCAAATATGTAAAGAATGGTAAACAAAGAAGAATAGCTAGGGGTCTGAGACCCTTTGGAATACACGAGATAAGCCATAAAGACGCCCAATACTTCTTTTCAAAGGAAGAAATGACAACCTTGAAAAATGGTTGGAGTGGAAAAGCTGAACCCTCTTCCTCACAGGTGGCTGAAACTTCATCCAACGCCAAGAAACCCAATACTCCTGATTATACCAGGGTTCCTCCTCCGAAAAAACCTAGCTGCTAACACACCCCAAAAACAGGTGGCTATGATTAAACCCATTCCAGTCTTTGGATTATAAACGGATGAGGAGACTTCAAGCACTGAAGGTTCTTCATCAGACGACGAAATAATGAACAAGCCCTTGAACTATCCCTTTGAAGAAGAGCAGTTTGAACCACGCGAAGATTATGAATCCGATACCGACAGGTATAAAACCTAATGATTGAAAGAATTCCCGAAAAACATTAAAAAGCAATTTGCCCTAGGGAAGTCAATCCTATTCATGAGCTTTGTATGTTCATCATTCCACCGAAGGACTGGGTAAGAAGAATAAAATAATTCGACACAAACCCATAATCTTTTACAAAACCGAGCCCCCCCCATGTAAAAAAACCATGGAAGAATGTCTTTGGTGACGATTCTTCGGGGGAAGAACAACTTGTCGAAGGATCTCAATACCTAGAGGAAAGGACGGTACAATTAGCCAAGAGAGTGAAATTTCCCGTAACCATCCTGAAATCAAAGTTCAAACTTTTCAAATCAATGCGATGAATACAAACAATTTACTATCGAAATCAAAGCGAAAAACGAAAAAGGAAACGTTTCCGTGTTTGTTAGAAACCCAGCTCTTTCCTTTCCCTTCCTGACCTTGAAACTGGCTAGCGCCTTTTATGAACTCTTATCCAAAATCTCTCATCAGCAGAAGGGAGTTCCACTGGGGCGAATATTCCTTGCTAGTTCTTGCCCAATCCCTTGCCTTTCTGATATGGGCTGTTCAGCATAAATCTTGCTACCATCTTCGAAGCTTCAGACATCTTTGGGCATAGCTCCGCCCTCAGAAACAGAATTAGCATTCCAAATTTCGAGTGACTGGAAGGAAGTCTCAATAGCTTCTTCAGCGGCTTCAATATACGGGAATGCTGCAGGTTTAGTGACAAACAAAGTCGATTTTTTACCACCTCAACAGCATACTTTACTCTTTGATGCGGAGAAGACGGGGCAGCACCAGACGTGTGAATCCAAGGCCTTCCAAGCTGCATACTATAAGCCGGGGGATGAGTCTATTCTGTGACCATACATTCCGCAATGGACTGGATGAAATCCCTCATACTCAATCCTTAGACTTGACTAGAGGAATCTCACTATCAGGAACCCCTAATGGATTGGGTGCACTAAATCCGCGAGGACCATTGCTGTTTGGATTGCAGCCATAAGCATTGCCGTAGCGCTAGAGCCTGCCGGGAGAAAAGAAAGTCTCATGGGTCTCTCCGACTGTGATTAGTGACATAGAGAAGAAGAGAAGATTTTGTCCATTTTAGCAGATAAGATAGCAGCAGAAGACATTTTTTCCATTCCTGCTTGACTGCTTTCCTAAAGCAGCCTAAACAGGATCAATAGAATATCACACATGCGCCATTACTATGCCTCACGTTCTAGTTCTAAACGCAAGGAACTTACATATATTAGTATAAGAATAGGAAAGGACCTGGAGCGGTAGATCCGCTCATCCTGGCTTCGAATCCTAGTTCAGTTGCCACGGGAACCTTAGCGCCGCGTGTGTGTTGTGGGAAGGTCCTCCAAGAAAAAGAAAGAGGCATAGAAAGAGTGACAAAGCTCAATCCAAAACATGAAAGCGGAATCACAACTGTCTCACGAAAGAAGGGTCTCAAGCAGTGTGTTCATGGTCACTCCAAACATAGGATTTTCGGCATATACTCTTGAAGTGAAGAGTAGCTTTCCCTTTCCGTGCGCAGAGGGGATAGATTAAGTATTCATCTGCTGGTAGAAGGCTTGAAGGTTTAGCGTAACCCAGAATAACCTGTTGGAGGAATAACCGTTGTTAGGTGCCTAGCCTGTAATGCTTGCAAAGTCGCTAGGCGGGGTGATAAGATGAAAAAAGGTAGTTATGTGCATCTCAATAGGCCTACTCGCCTTAAAACTAGACCCCCAGGGGGTCTCCCGGCTGAAACAAATATGCCCTATTTTCCGATACCTGATCAGTTGGTGTGGACAAGTAACCCTGAATCTGGGCTGTCGCTCTATATGCGAAAGAACGTTCTTGCTTTCACTACTCACCTTGCCCTTTTGCCCTTTCCGGACCGCTACCTGGGTTTCCAGTCGTTTCGGCTACTGCCAATATTTTTGGAGGAAATAGCCGTTGTCCCTGGATCCTTCTAGTCGGGGGAGAGCCTTTATTACACCTTGAAATAAGGTAACGGGGCACACCATATCCTCGATATTTGAGGGCTTGGAAGTTCGGCAGGCACTGGTATCGTCACTTCAGCTTTAACCAGGTATAAAGCGTCTAACTGATCGATAAAGAAGCATTGCGCTTGTCAAAGGAGTTCAATGCTCACTAGACGCATAAACAGAACTAAATAAGATAGTCTCACTCAATTGACTATATCAAGATGGGCTTCGCTTACTTTCACCCTCATACCTTGCCTTTAGCAGCCGCAGGCGGCTTACACTACGTATAGGCCAGATTCAAGGAGCGCTAAAACCCGGATTCATTCTTTTCAATACTCTTTTGAACTCAGTTAGAAGAAGATGTCATGCCAAACCAAATAGTATAGTGAAGTTCGGTGACAATGCTCCTCAAACTCTTCTCCCGGCGGGTAAAGACAGAGAAGGGCGGCGAGGAATTGGTCGACTCAGTAGTATAGCCCCGATCGAGAGATGGTTTTGACCTCAGTGCGGGGTAGAGGTGAGATTGAAGTTGCCGAGTGCTCGCTTTATTTAGCTGTCGCAGCGCCCCTGTAAGTTCGAAAAAAGCTGCCTTCTGAACGATTTGCTGTACAGGCTCTTGCGTTTTGAGTATAGATAGTCACACACTATATCGTTCTTTACTCTATCCGTCCCGTCGATTGAGAATAAAGTGTTTTCTGAGCACATAAGGGCGATGTGAATAGTCTGCATTTCAGAAAAATCTCTATTTTTGGAAAGTTCCATTCACAGCTTAGTTACAAGCACGGCTATACGAGTTATTGTCGTTTATCAAGCTAGTGCCGGTTGTCCGACAAAGGGAAAACGAGTGTGGTAAGTTGTAGACATCTAGAACTCAAATAACTTATCAACAGAGCTATCTTTTGATAGCATTTCAATGGCTTATTCAAGGTCAATCCGTTATAAATGACATACTGCACAGGTGCTGTTCTTCATAGCTGCTATTGGTCAACTTGCATTCTTCACTGACATACATCAATTTCCCAATCCTAAATTCAATAACAAAAGAATGTCCTCTCAGAACCATAAACTCTTCCCCGCCAGCTTGCATCTGGAAACTATGTGGTGCTCGGGATGAACCGATGTCTAGAGCACTTTCTCAAAAACAAGAAGACTACAAATAGAGCTATTCAATCAAACTTAGGTACTATGATGGTGGACTACCAATTCTCTTTCTTGTTGAATGCAAAAGAAGCAAGATTATAGGCCGTATACTATGTGATTTCATCTTAGACGATCAAATCACTAAATGATCTCTCTCTACGGCACTTTTATTTCAATGTTAGGCTAGGCTTCTTCTTTCCCGAAGGAACTCTCTGGAATGTCCGATTAACCGCTGCTTAGTGGTATCGAATGATACAAAGTTGTTCAAGGAGCTAAACGCGAACACAAGAAATTGCCTACCTTAGATGCCATAAGTCTTCCTTACCGAGGGAAAAAGCATTGGGACTACTTTACCCACCCTTATTAGCAACCTCATCATAAAGAGGACCCATAAAGACAATATGCGGATCTTCTCCTTGCCTTCCTTACAGCTACGAGAGCACGAAAGGTGCTTCTGAAAGCTGAGAGAAAGACACCAGGATCTACTGCCACAGTATGATACCAATCAACATACTTGACCCACTGCTGTCCCCTTTTACTCACAATGGAAAGAAAAGAGATGCAGAAAGAAGAGTCTAAAGAAAAGAAGAGAATATATAACGATTATAGCCGTGTATGTAGTAGGAAGAGGAAAATAAGAATTAATACAACTATGTTGTCAACTATTTATGCTCATTGCTAGAGTGAAATAAGTTTCTTCATGCGCTTACGAATAAGCAAAAAGAATAGATTCTTACTCAAGTAGTTTGGTTTGTAGTGTATTGACTCTAGTAGTGTAGTTAGCATGCCTTCCGTTCCTTGCTTGCTTATGCACTTTTTAATTAAAGACGACCTTTCAATTAATTATTGACTGGATAAAGTAGTATTAGTTAATATACGCTGATTCAGACAAATCACAAATAAGAGACAGTCTTTTTCTATACTGTATGCTAGGACAGACCTGTAGGTGAGCACAAGCACAGCCGGCCTTCCACCTCTTTATACTTATGTTTAGCAGTGTACCTGGTCTTACTTTTGAAAAAGTTTACGCTTGTGTCCCAAGCTTACAAGTTCGAAGAAGAGTATTGTATTGACCTGAATCAAGTCTTGCCTATTATTGCTGGGCAAAAGCAGTTTGATAGGAAGAAGTCCGTATTTCTACCGAAAAGTAGTTACGAAAGGAGTCTTGCATAAGTTGTTGACGTTGCTTCCGGAGAAGTAGTTAGTTTCCAGAACAGAGCGAGAAAGAAGAGAAAGAGAGGTACGCACTGTGAAAGAAGCCCACGTTCCCACTCTTCTTTCCCCCACCAACAACTAGTAGGTTGGGGGGCCTCGGTATCTCTATTTGCAAAGAGAGATATCTACACCAAGAAATATGTGATCGGAAAACGAATGAAATCAGAAAGGCCATCATTGGGGCAAACAATGCAATAGCTTCGGTGAGAGCAAAGCCCAAAATGGCATAACCAAATAATTGTTTAGCCAATGAAGGATTTCGCGCCACGGAATGAATCGAAGAACTGAGGACGTTTCCAATACCGACAGCAGCTCCCGCTAAAGCAATTGTAGCAGCTCCGGCACCTATTGATTTAGCTCCTTCTAACATGTCGAGTCGTGGAGACTTGACTTTGCTCGTCACGCTTTTCTTTCGCAGCTCTTTCCTGGGTTTTTCGTTGATTCCTCTTCTCGGTCCATAATAGCGTCGAACATGAGCGGTAGACTGAACACCCACACAATCTCGATTTTAAAGAGAGATACCATAACAACATAGACCACCCCGGCCACCGGCTTTCTCAATTCAAAATGCTAGTTCGCGTCACTCACATATGCCGTTTTAAACCAACTGAGCTAACTTGCAGTTTTTCCAGTCTTCGAGCAATGATGTGAGACATACCTGTTTCCCTTACTAGAGCCGAGCGGTTGCCAGGCCCGCGTCCTTCCCCAATTGGCAGGCACGATTGCAGTCCCATAAGGTCCTTGACCCCTACCTTTTCAGAGATTCATGGAATCATCACATCTATATATTAATTACGCATTTCTCGCTTCCGTTAAAAACAAGGAAATGCAACGAAAAAATAGGACGATTACGGAACTTTTTCTGTCCCCAAACAAGCAACGGATTGAGCGCACTAGCGCGAAAGCGTTAGCACGCGCATCCGTTTTCTTGCTCGAAAAAATGATTCAATCTGACTTTATCGGTATTCTGGATTGAGTAAAAAAGGGATATATGAAGTTCAAGGCCTTGCCAAAACCGTCATGGCCCTATTATGTATAGGCCGTACTAAGCCAATAGCGAATAACAAACTCTTTCCTGCTCCCTCGACCCTAATTAACTCCCATCCTGCCAAGCCTCAGCTGCCAGCGCATTGTATCTAAGCACACTGCGGCAAATTGATACAAGTAGCTAAAGATCTCGCATCCGACATCCCCGGCCGAACGGTTAGGCAACACTAGGGCGCCTGGGTCCAAATTCCGTTTACCAAACAAGATGTCGAGAGGCGAACTCTGTAATTCCCCCCCAGCAAAAGTGATAGCGGCTGTAGCATCCGTGTGGAAGAGGGTAAGCTTTCGGCAACACCTTTTTCAGATTGGAAAGGATGAATACTTGTGTTGGGTCCCGCAGACCAGGATAGCCTCAGATCAAAACCTAAATGTGCCAGGGGTTGATCATAGAAGCCAGGGCAATAAGTATTCAGGAATTTGAGCGCTTATGTAGCTAATAACTCTGCCACCTGAATACTTGATTCATTAAGGTCGTCACCCAATACCCGGAAGTCTCTATCGTTTTCTTTGTCTGTTAAGCTTCACAGGGTTGGGACTCCCTAAATCAAACTGCAATCGCTGTTTATCAACCACTCACGACGACACCGAGATCTTCGACTTAGCTCCCACAGGTCCCGGGGCGGAAGATAACGAAAGGGAGACAAAGTCCTAACTAAATCAACACACAATAACCTCAACCTTCTACCATCCATCATATCAGTCGAGTCGAGGAGATTCGTTCTTATCTATAGATAAGGCAAGAGAGAACTTATGACCTCGCGGATGGAGAGGGATTCGAACCCCCGGTATTCCTATCAATACTTCGGTTTTCAAGACCGACTCTTTCAACCGCTCAGACATCCATCCCTGCGCTCGCCCGCCCTATCTATCTGCGCGCTGGCAGGTAGGGGCAATTCTATGTGATTCGCTACGCTTGCTTGCGCTCCACCCCGTAAGCTGACTCTATTGCCTAGCGGTTAGCGACACTTTTCCGGTAGTACGAATCGCTACGCTTCGCTTCTTTTTCTTTCTATATGATAATATGCACCGTCGGTTGCTGCGCTCCCTGCGGGTAATAGCAAGAGAGTGAAGAACGAACGATCCTCAGTCAGCAGTGAATGAGTCCGACTCGAGTTCGTGAGTCAAAGGCGTGGTAAGAGAGCGAGTTCGACTCGCGAACGACCCGCAAGTGAAGGACCGATCCTTTAACGCCAGTACTGTTGCGAGACTGGTACTTGGGGGCTCACGAGCAACATATAGACTAAGGTTGCCCATCACTCCCTCGCTCCTTTTTGAAGGCCCACCGCTCCCCCTTTCTTTAAGCATCTATCCCGGCTTGCATTTTGGGGCGAGTACTACAGTTCCTCCATAATCACACAGAACGCCCAGCTTCGCAGAGCTGCTCTCTCCCCAGTCCACAGCAAGGTGTGGAATCTGGATCTACAGTGTGTTCTGACTCTATTGGATCAAGTCAGATACTAAGCCTTCTACTACTACTTAGGTACTTAGGAGAGAAAATGCTATATTTCAGAGATTGGACTCTCTTACTGTGTTTTTCTCAGGGCAGTTCCCGAGCCGGGTTCCCTGGATCCATTCTGACCTAATTGGATGAATGAAGAAGGGGGCGAGCAGATACGACGGCCTCTTTTTAGCCGAATAAAGCCGGATCTACTACATAGGGAAAGATTGAGAAAGCAAGAGCAAACCTACTCTACTGTCGATTCAAAAGGTAAACTGCCCCCGAAGACTTTATCAATGAATGGATCAAAGAAGGAGGCTCTATCTATGTCATCGTATATAATAAGGGAAGAAGCCCGCCCCTGATCGAAGAATGAAGAAGCTAGCCCGGGTAGACTTTAAGAGCTCTTGCTCTGCCTATCCCTATCGCTCTGCCTTCTTTCCCCTCGCCTCTGTAAGGAGTGATTTGTTTGGACAAAGCCGACCAGGAATCCAACTGAACGACACGAGTTACTCTCCCGAGCCTCCTCTTTATTCAGAACCATCTGATCTAACCTTAGGAAGGCGGTATGGATTGACTATAACTAACCAAAGCGAGTGAGTGGGATATTGTGATACTAAGAAAGGAAGCAAATGTCTCAATCTGGCCAACAATACCATTTACATCAGTCGGCATGTTCTCTGCGACGAATCTACATTTCCTTTTCAATCTGTGCCTTAAACTACACCCACTACTTACTCCACTTCAACATCTTCTCATACAACTCTTCCAGTCATCTCCTCAGTCTCTGCTTCTCCTCTTAATTCCTCTCGTCCACCTCCTCCTTCCCCATGTCCTTAACACTCTCAACAACCGACACACTCTATGACCACTCGAACCACAGATCGCACTATGAAACCTCAGAAATTCCCTGATTTCATTGCCTACTCATCTACCCTGCATCCATTGCCTCCTTCCAATCAAGAGACTAAACCAACATGTTATTCAGGGGCTGTTAAACATCCACAGTGGCGCTCTGCTATGGCTTCAGAGATTTCAGCTCTTGCAAATAATGGCACTTGGGTACTGGTACCACCTAGTCCTAACTACAATATAATTGGTAGGTTGTGGGTTTACAAAACCAAACGCAAGTCCGACGGTACGATTGAGCGGTACAAAGCGCGTTTAGTCGCCAAAGGGACTACTCAGGAGGATGGTGTTTCGTGATTCATTGAAGCTACTCCCAGATTCTTTAAGTTCTTTAGGTCAAAGTCTCTGCCCAGAGCTCGGCAGTAAAGGTGAAGTAGATCATACGTCTGTAGTTATGGATAATTTCGCGTCTAGGAAGAGGGAATTGGTAGAGAAGCAAGACATATTGGGTGGTATTATGCTGATCAAAATATCTATTGGAGTCTTTACGAGCTTTATATTACTACAAGGATGATGACCTTGTCTTCTCTAGCGCTAACCATCTTTAGGAAGGATTATTATGATGAGATGAGTACACCTATAGCAATTCCTCATAGGACTGCTGATGAGTTTCTTCGTAGGGGAGACTATGGAGGTCATGCGGATGTGTATAAGCTGTGAGAATTTTTTCTATTATGACGTTCGCTCTCTGTATCCGTTTATAATGAAATCATCCCCAATGCCGATAGGTGCAGCTAAATGGGATGGTAATTTACAGGGAGAGGAACTGTATGGCTTTCTCGAGGCATATGTGGACTGTCCTGAAACAATGAATAAGCCATTCCTTCCATATCGATCATAAAAAAGACTGGATTGCTTATTTTCCCCGGTTTATCGGAGTTTACTATTCAGAGAAACTTCAATATGCTGATATATTTGGATATAAAGTCAGACCTCTTCGTGGCTATCTCTATGATAAGGGTGATGGTTTATTCGATAACCACATGGCCCCTTTTCCCTTTAACGCAACTAGGTAACAATCCCTCGCTACCTGTTGCTGTCCTTTTTAAACCCGTGGGAAACTTCATCATCAAGTGAGAGGTGGAAACTACAGCTTCGATTGCATTCAGCCTTCCTCGTCCTAATATTGCATGATAGGCCGGCGTCCACCACCATTGACGGTCGCTATGGCCACATTCGGAGACTTCCAAAACTGAACTGGAAGATGGTACCCAAAGCTTATAAGGTTTAACCGGTAAAGCTTATGAGAGAAGTTCGAACCTGGGACAAGATTTTATCGTCTCGTTCGAGAACTTCTTTATGCAAGAAATGGGCTACCCGTGTCGACCAGTACCCTTTTTACTCGGTGCAGTACCCACTCGGAGAACGTGAGAGTATGTTCCCCCGCCCTCTTCTAGACTTTATACACTTGTAAAAATATGTCATGCGCCACTGGCGCCTTCTCTGCTTGCTTTTGTCTCCCTACGGTGTTTACATACACTTCCCACCATGTGGCATGCCATTGACTCACTTTTAGGACATATTTGTACATCTTTTGTCTCTATCCTAGTCAACTGGTACGCATGGCGTAAATAAAGATGACCCGACCACCCCTGTTCACCTTCCTCAAACCCAATTCAAATGATGGCTGTGAAAGTCAGAATCCTTCCTACCTAGGAAACTCTCATCAGAATCATTGATGGTATTAACTGACGGCTGTGTGGAAGGACTACTATCTCGTACATAACTCTGTGTACACTCCGTGTTGATAATTTGAGACCTAATGGACACATCATACATAAGAACCCGTTGTCGAGATTCCATCAATATCTTGCTTGGCAGCTTCATAAACTTCGTCGTCCTCAGATCAGAAGGAGTTTTGTCAAATGAAATGCTGGACAATCTACATGAGTGAAAGGATGTAGCATTAGACTCTTTCGAGCAGAAGGAGAAGACAGACCTTTATGTATGACTCTGGTACCGGCATGATACCAAATTATGGGCTTTGTGTAAATGGCTTCATGCTGGTATGGGGTATTACCCTATTTTACTCAAAATACTGTGTCCAAAAGCCTGCTGCTTATGGTACTGCTAGTCTGTTATGTACAAGTATCTTACCGACGAAAAATGAGAGATAACATGCTTTTTTTCCAACTTTTTTTTCTAATGTGCATAGATCGTAAGGGGATAACAGAGGAGATGCTGAGGAAAGTGTTGGGGATTGGAATGGAGTTTTTCAAGTTGCCGCCCGAGGAGAAGGCGAAGCTGTACTCTGACCACCCAGCGAACGAGACTGGAGGGCGCCTTGCTTTTCTTACAGGGTAAGGAGATAGATAGGGTTAGCCGAAAGAAAGCTCTCGCAATCATATCTTCAAAATGCCTTAGAGCGGAAAGCTTCACAAATCATAGGTTGTATCGAAGAGTCAGACCCGCCCGCGGAAAAACAGAAGGAAAGCTTTGGGAGCTCGGTACAAGGGGAGTTGAAATAGAGGAAAAAACACGGCTATATGAGTTGAGTAGCTGACCTAGTTACAAAAAAAGACCTCTCCCAGGGCCGTACAAGAAGAAAAGAGGACATCCATTCGTTGAAAAGTGCTACAACAAACTTTACTGAATTCCCAAGAAAAAATACCAATCCTAAGTACTCCCACTACTGTCTTACTTACCCTACTGTTACTCTCTATACCAATGCACTAGCCTAGTCTCAAGAAATGCCTATCTCAGATAAGCTTATTGAAAAAACTTCTGAGACCCATTAAATAAAGCAATGACATCAACTCGTGAATAAACTCAAGAAAAGAAGAAAAGGGAATGAAAGAAATGGTGAAATTGATCAACTGCTTGTAGTTGGCCAAAGGAAAGTTCCAGATCTTCCAATCCCCCGGTCGGTCTAATCGTTGGGCGGCTATGTCCCAATCTCAATGTCGATTTGAGTGCACTACTACCAAGGCTTTCCAAACCAATTCCCGAATAATACACTGAACGAATAATAGAACCACACAACTACCTCTTGTCTGGTACTCTCTTTAATAATTTTTATCCTTGGCGGCCTCTCTCTCTGAGTGAGTTAAGAGAAAAAGTAGACGGAGACGACATCAATCCCGAGAAGTGTGTTTGCTCTAGCAGAGCATGAATTTTAACTATTCTACTTAGCAAATGAGTTTTTGGAAAAAGAAATGACAATGGGAAATGAAGCCAGGAAAGTTTGAGTTGACAAACTACACTCTATATGATTTTTGGTGGGTACCGGCTCAAAAGCAGTGGCCTTGATCTTCTTTCCCGGCTGGAAATTGCAGTCATGAAGGCTTATCTCCCGCTTCTTATTGAAAGCAAATAATAAGATCAAAACAGATTCTAGGGATTGCGTTCGTTGGCGGACTCAACCTGACATCTTACGACACGAACTGCTCCCAAAGAGGGAGGCCTGGGGCGAAAAGCCAGTATTGAAGTAGTGGATGATTGTTTCGTCGGAGATGACTTATATAACTACCACTGACTTGATTCTCTTGGTGCGCTGCTGGAGTGGATGTCAAACCGGCACTAGTGGGGGACTCCTATGAATTGTTTGGTTTGTTATCTCTTTGTGAGCTTTGGATCAATGACCAGATTCCCGCTATTATAAGTTCGAAGAACTTGCAGCTGATCGATTGCAAGCTTGTCTAGCTTTTCCTCTTCCCCACCTAAACGAATGAAATGGATGCTCTGACTCCCGCACTCGGGAAAAGGGGAGCTACTTAAACTGACAACTCTATGCTATCTTTTAGATTAGGCCCGGAAAACTCTTAGCTACTTTTAGGTTGGGATCCAGCGAGAGAAGATTGAGCTACGCCCTGTACTACGTTACTTCCGGATTCACTTATGGGTGTACTGCTAAACTTTCAAGCTCGGAGTTATGGATGTACTGCTAAACAGCCAAGGTCGGAGCTTTTTTCAATAAGAGTTGAAAGCAAATTGGTAATATAAATGCTATTACTTAATTAACCATTTTTGGATGCAACACATGAAACAAAGAAGTAGTAGTTATCAATGAATGCTTTGACATGAGAATCCCATACCCTTTTGTTCCTTTGCATTGAAGGATCTTTGTTCGGCTAGTGAATTGAAAACTCCTCGCAGTACTTCTTCGCTTATCCAGTGGTGGGTCGATAGTAGGAGATATGGGTGGTAGTCCAAAGATTGGATATGGAATGGGTTTCGAGGATTTCCAAGAGCAGATTGAAATCTGTGTTATGGTTTCAGGGTTTGTCAACCAAGTGCAGGAAGATGGAAATATAAATGATATCGGTGAAGATGCAGCAACTAGCACAAGTGCCTCCAATTGCACATCAGGAGAAGATGTCACTACAGATCCTGCAACCTCAAGAGGGAGCAGCCTGTCCGTCCTATTTAAAAGACTTTGGATTTTTTCTCCGTTCACTTACAATAAATAATATATTTTTTGGTCGATCTGAAAACCTTATTCAGAGTTCGCTTCATTCGGAAGTAAGTCAACTTCTTCACTGGGATGCCAAAGGACAGGAGACATTCATTCACAAGTAGGGTTTCGGACAATTAATTCATTCAATCCTTAACTTCAATGCGGAAAGCACATCCTCTCTTCCAAACCAAAGACGACTTGCTTTGCTGCATTTCTTGGGCCGGGGCTTTACTTTATTTTTTTTGGCGAAAGAAAGGCCATATGATCTACTTTCTGGTGCCGGTCCCTTCACAAAGATAGCCCCTTCTTGCTCTTATTCTTATTCGGTGGAATACAATAGTTCTGAAGCTCCTTTCTTTCAAGTGAAAGTTGCCTATCTTTCTTGGTTCGGAATCCAATCCAGTTGAAAACAAACAATTGCCCGATGGCAAAGTCAGATGAAAGGCAAGGAGTGTAAACCACGTACGAGCGAGCGCAGAAAGCGAAATGTTTTGCAGCGAGTCAAGCGTAATACGATCAAAAGGAAATGGGGAAGGACCAAGGACGGTGCACACTCTTCACCGATAGCCGCCAAAGTGCCCTATGTCTCGCGAAGAACCCGGGTGGAAGTGAATTCTTCAGCTGAGTTGAGTGCCGCATGCTTTCAGGTAAGCAGTCAAGCTCAAAACCATCCGGACGATTCTCGGTATAGTAGCGGCCGAGGACTTGCATCTATTTCAACTAGACGTGAATACGGTCTTTCTCCACGGCAACAACGAGGAGGAGGAGATCTACATGGTGCAACCCGAGGGGTTCGAAACTCGGGGAAAAGAAGGTCACATATGGTTGTTGAAGAAGAGCTTGTATGGGCTCCGAGGCAGTGGTCAAAGAAATTCGACAAGTTCATGGTCGATCGATACCTTTCCATCCCTGTTGTGGGGGCAGATGAGCCTCCCTCTGTTCTTGCAGCTGCCTTAGGAGGTCTTTAGCAAGTCGGACTCTTCTGGTTAACATGTATTCACGATTCGCCAAAGCCGGAAGCTCGGGTAAGTAGGGATCCCCAAAGGAGGTGGGGGTGTAGACGGCCCCTTTTTGAAGTGGGGTTCAAACCTATTTTCTCTTCCAATTCCATGTAGGTAGGCTACCCTCTAACCTTTACTTTTTTATGTTAAAAAGGTCCTAGCTTTCTAAGAAAAAAAGTAGGATCATATACCGGCAAAAGTCCTAATCTCGCTACGTCCTCAGTAGGCCGATCCTGGAAATGAAAAAAAGAAGCTTTAACTGGTTAAGTCACTGGTGCCAGCGAATAGGCGGCAAATAAAGTAGGAGTTGGAAAATAAAACCAAGTTACTAGGTTTCTCCACGGAAAGAAGAAAAAGCGGCTGCTCACAAGGAGGTAGGCGGAGGAAGAAGTGTCAAAGTCTGTGATCTAAGTACCTGTTCTCTCAGTACCTTACAGTAGTGAATACCCTGTCTTGTTAGAAGGAGATTTTTGCTATTAGATACCCTCAAACCTTGTCAGTCAGGATTTTAGTTGCTTCTTTGTAGGCGGATACTGAACTCGCTCTCTGTAGGTTATGGGTATCGGGTCAACCTTCCTTATCGGGGAACCCTTCTTTCTCACTCTCATATCAGAATGGAACAGTAAACTATATTGTTAGATGGTATGTTTCTAGGATGGAATTCCCTGTACTCAACAGTCAAAATACAAATAGTATCCATGGGATAACCCTGAGAGATTTCCCTACTTTAAGTGCTAAGCCAATAGGAAATAGACGATAGTTACTAGATATTATAGACTCTAGTTAGTATCTATTTGAGTAGAGAGGTATGCCCTCACTTGTCAATGAAATAAGCCGAGTCAAAGCTTCCTCGGGATTCCGCTTCCTACGAAACATACGTTTTACGAATTAACGGTTACCAGTAGCGAGCGATCCTTTCCTACAAGGTAAGGCCATGGACAAAGGTTTTTTATCTACCCCAGCGGGGGCAGTTTTAGGAGTCTTTTCAATCCATCTTACTTTGAATCCGGGCTCGCCTTCACTCGGTCAAGGGGTTGCCCTTTACCTCGTTCCGTGGTCCTTTATCCCCTCCTTGCTTGCCTAGTTTGATTCCTTTCCGAGGCCCAAAAGCCAAGCATCACAATCAGAGGGTTAATCCTCCAACCAGAACCAACTTAACCTATGGATAGTCTCTGCCGGCCTAGGCTCCGATGGCCAACTGATAGATACTTATCCTGCCCAGCGGGTGCTACTTCTCTTCTTTCTCCTATTTGCTTTGCTTGACGGTGAAACCTATCGATCATATCCGGAAGTTGCTTAACACTACCCTCGAATGCAAGTCAGCTCTTCTATTCTCGAGAATCGGGGTGGGCCAGGTGATTATTTGATTTCCAATATGGATATAATGATGTGTAAGAACTGCACCACCGATATAGCACCCTTCCTCGGACTAAGGATATTCGTACTCCCAGTGCTCTTGCTTCCTTTGCACCCCGGCTCCGAAGGATCAGTAGGGAGGACTCCGGATGCCAGTATCGGAATGGAAACATTCCTCGAATGATGGTTGTGATGCCCCGTTCGTGATACCCAGGGAAGGGGACTACATCATACTTCTCTGATCCAGTCCTTTCTTTATTGACAATATTTATTAGTTGACCACTTTACTAGGCTTTCCCTAACAATAGTATTACGAGTGACCACCCTATTGTCACTTTACTGTCCAGTTCGCGAGTCCCACTCACTTATTTTACTCAAACCGACCCTAACTAAGTATACTACTTTTCTCAATCTAGCCCTTTACCTCGTTCCGGGGTGATTCACCCTTTCATTCCTAGAGCAGGGTATCTCCAATTTGAGTAACCAGCTTGCCATCCTTCTCAACCCACAATTGGAATGGAATTCATCCCGATAATCCTTAGTTAGCTGCCCTGAAGGCGATCCAAACAATAGCAGTATCAGCTCATGGGGATGACCCAGAATCTCTTTCTCTGCTCTGTCGAACCAACCTGCTACCATGTAAACAACTATACCATGACTAGTTGACCCACCCAGTGAGTAACAACTATCGTAGCGAACCTAAAGGATTCCGGCTTACCTCTTGGTAAACTTTGACTTTACTTTGATATTATGCATAACCTTCCCGTCCTATGATCATGATATGCTTATTTCGGGATTTTATTGACATTTCAATTCTAGTTTTATTCCCTTGCCTATTGAATAACAAAACGAAAGATAGTTCAGGTCGTGACCCTCGATCAAACCATCCTAGCAATGCCCTCTTCTCAAAACAGGCGTTCGATGTACGGATCATCGCCGCTTGGGGGTGGGATTTGGAATTTTAAATTGGAATTGCTTGATTTGACAGAAAGTTCGAAGAAGAATAGACAGAAGACAGACTTATCGACTAAGAACCGAACAACTACTGGAGTAGACGGTTAACAATCATTGGGTAGATGAGCCTACATACCGTCAACTTCTTGATCGCGGAAAAGAGGATATAGGAGAGTTGTGTAGTTCCACTCCATCTACAAAAGAGAAAGGCACTTGCACAATACTAGCACAAACCATCTTCTAGGATGATAATGCATAAGCACGAAGCAGAAAACCAAGCCAAATGGCTAAAGTCATGTATGGAAAAGAAATAAAATATAATGTATTGCTTTCTCTATGCCCAAGAAAGGGAAATGGAGCATATAGGTACGGCTTTTGACTACAAAGCAATGCAAAGTCTTTAGTAGAAAGAGGAGCAGAAAGAACTCTTATTAGGCTTGCTTGTGATTCAGAACCAGCAAGGAAAGAGTAGTCGTTTTCAAAATAGTAAGTAAGATGCCGGGATAAGAAGATAGATTGTACATTTGATTGTTTAAACGTGAGTTTAAACTCATTTTAAGCATGTTTCAGTGAAGGAGAAGTAGTGATGAAGGTTTCGTAAAAGGAAACAGGAAAGCAAAGCGGGTTAGCGGACTTGGGAAACGGAAGAGATCAAAAGCGAGAAGTGACTAGTTGGAAGTTCCTGAAAGCAGGGAAAGCGATAGTTGACTTTTCTTTTCTTGAGAAGTAGGGACCCAAGCCAAGAATTACGTATTACAAGTGGACTAGTATTCATAGGGGCCTTTTCTTTCGAGAAGGCTTTAATAAGAAAAGAATTTGGTTTGGCAGACCAAAAAAAACCTTCTGTCGACTAGAGTTTGATGTCGATTTATCCACACTTCCATGACTTTTAGAGGAAAGCTAACTGCTTGCTGGCTGGAAGCTGTATGAGCGGTAACGTCCACGTACAGCTCCGTGAGAAGGTGGACGGAAATGGCCTTGTTGTACCTCACTCCCGTCTTCAATGGGGTCTGCTCTTTTTTTTTGGGAGAGTATGCCAATATGATCTTAATGAGGTGCGGGGCTTTGCATCTGACATTCGTTGGGCTTTCCTCTGCGGGAGCCTGCGTCCCGGCCTTTTTGTGCAATAAACCCCTCCGGCCGAAGACTAGTGATAGGTGGTCCCGCGGAGCTTTCGGGGAAGGGTAGCCTAGTGTGTAAGCACAGCAATGAACCGCGGCGAACCCTCAGACGACCCTTCTAAGATAAGGGGGGGATCCTCAGTAGTGGTGACCCTTTGACTCTTCCACTGACTTATATATGTACCGAATGCTCATACGGGAAAGTGAACTCCTGGGTCTGGAACCAGGGGGGCGGGATAAAATCCTTTCTTTCTCGTCCACTCCAGGGGGTGCGGACACACCTGCGCGGATTACAGGTGACGGTTACAAGAATGGCGGGGAAGTGAAGAGTACCCGACGACATTCAGGGATGAATGTAGACCCATCGGGCAGGGATAATCATTCCGGTCCTGGGAGAGGTGGCGGCATCAGTCTGAGCTGGGGGAAGCCAGCCAATTGAGTCACTGAAACGACCGCAGGAGGCGCACCCTAAGCCCAGCTTCTCGGAGCTGCTATTGCGAAATACGGCTTCCTTAATATCAAAATTTCAACAAGGGGGCTGGGCTGCTCGCCTTCATAGAAAGGCGACCGGGCCTAGATTAGATGTTCGCCTTTTTATAGAATAGAAAGAGAAGGTAAAGGGGGGAAGGACATAGGAAAGAGGGATGATGCCTACAAAAATCAATTGATTCGTCAACACTATTCACATAGGATGCCCCAGGAAAAAACAACGGCCGAGACTGATAGGCCTGGGCTTGCGGGTGCAGGCAGTTTCAAATTCAAGAACTTCGTACAGAGCATCTCGGAGGAATATAAACAATGTGAACGGAAAAAGAAGAGAGATTTTATCCATGTCTTACTGATGAAAAATAAGACCTTTGTGACCGTGACAGATGCTAGGGGGAATAAAAAGACTGGGGCCTCCGCAGGTTGTTTGGGGTAAATAAAAGGGCGGTCTCGTCTTTCTCGATATGCTGCTGAAGCAACTGCGGAACATGTCGGGCGATCCGCCAGAAAGATGGGTTTAAAGTCAGTTGTCATGAAAGTGAAAGGATCTACTTATTTCCAGAAAAAGAAGAAAGTGATCTTGAGCTGGGGAGAAGGTTTTCGGGGTGAAAGAGTAAGAGATCAATCTCCTATTATGTACATCCACGATGTGACCCAACTTCCACATAATGTCCCCCGACTCCTCCCTCTACCGGGATCGTGATTTCCTCTTTTTTCCATTAATGCGCTCTTACTCTTTTCGTAAGGAAGCCATCCGCTTTCGAGCATCGAATCGTTGCTGCTTTTGCTATTGGTCTACAAATCGCTTTGACCCATGTCCCGAAAACTCATTGAATGGGCTTATGAAAGGTGAGATAGATAAAAATGAAGTTGGAATGGAAAGGGATGGCAGGAACAAGGTAGGGCTTCGGCTCTTCTTTATCGGTAGTCTTTCTTGCTATAGGTAATGTCTTGACTTCGTTGATGGTTGCAGGAACTGCTTCAGTTTCACAGGCCCCTTTCAGAACGATATGTAGTAGCTCATCCTAATTGAAGTATTTCATTCTGGCGAGCGTTCCTTTCTTTTCGGCGGCATCCTTCCGCATTGGCGGCGAGTGGAAGAGTTGGGTTCGATTCCCTTTATACGCGATGTGGCGAAAAAGACTGATTCAACGAAATATGCCATGCCTGCATTAAGATTTAAAACGTGTCGTCTACTTCCAGGAAATGTTCGGAACAGAGAACTTTCTCTAATCCAACGCCGCATTCTCCGAAGATTGAGGAACAAGAGGAGATCCATTAAAAGAAATCTTTCTCAGAGAGAAAATCTAAACAGTAACATCAAATCACAAACTACACGAAAGTTGTCCCTTTATTATGGGGATTTACCCATAAGGGAGATGCACAGAGGAAGAGAACGAACTTCATATATCCCTTTTTTACTCAATCAAGAAACAAGATCGGACGTGATTCCGGTTCGTCTCCATTTTTGTGACACTCTTCCTCAAGCAAGGCAGCCGATAAGTCATCGAAGGGTTTGTTTGAATAATGGACTGGTAACCATTACTCATTTGAAAGTTTCCCACGGTGATCTAATATCTTTTCAAGAAAATGACGCGAGAACCCGCGGTGAAGAAATAAGGAGATCTTTCTATATCGACATATCAGTTGGAAAAATCATAGGCAAATTACTACCGGTCAGAATCTGGAGAAAAACAAAAACAGAATGGTTCCGCTTACTCACAACTCAGAGGGTATGCCGCTTACTACTCAAATCCTGGTTTTTGCAAGAGTTGCGTTCTTATATGCAAGAAGAAGACTTAGAAAGAACAAAGAAGTTTGGATCCGCAAAAGTATGCTTAGGCAGTTCCTTCGCTGAGCACAACAGAATGAAGAGGAATTTGTTTCATTTCAAATACTTCTTCTTATTGAAAAGAAGGAAGGAGGAAGAGGAATTGATAAGAACAATAGGGGAAGCGGAAAACCGAAAAAGAGCAATAAGTCCTTTTGTTTACAAGTCTTCTTTATATAGAAATTCGACCTATTGCTCCGGATCCCCGTTTACTAGGAAGATAAGAATCAAAAGGATCGAACTACCTACTCATTATTCGGAGGTGAATCATAGAACACTAAAAGCTGTGGTATCTTATGGACCTAACATAGGTCACATCCCTCACGACATAAGATTGAAAGATCCAAACCTTCCTCTTCGGAGCGGAAACGGACGTGGCCAAAACATATAAAAAAAGATCGGCCTAGTCGCTCATAGGGACATATCTATCCGGATAGAGGATAGTCTAGATCAATTTATTGATAAATCTCTCTCTATATAGATAGGTATCTCTGTGGATAGAGATAAAGATAGGGATCCCTATAAATCGAAAAGTGCACTTTTTGACTACTACTACTATTTCTTAGACTTTTTCAAGGAAACATCGTTTTTTCGATTTTGACTGAATTGGTCGGAGCGTAGACGAGCGAGCAGAGCCCAGGAAAGAGGTCAGATCGTCATAGAGCAGTCGACTATAAGTATAAGACTGCTGGCCTGAGAGAAGGCAGTCTCTCTCGGGAAACATGGCCCAATTTCTCTTCTTTCTTTTCTCTTTCCCTCTACCATAACGCAATAACAAAAAGGATAAGGCCTATATATAGAAATAGAGTAATTCCAATGACTGAAGCTACTATAACCTTCCCAACCAGGATGAGGCATAAGCTTACCCTGATTACACCAAAAAATTTAGAATTCGATATTCACTACAAAAAAATAGTGGGTTACTTCAAGGTTCCCTAGGTCCTACCGGAGCTTCTTGTTTCTTTTAATCAAAAGATATGGTGAACTTGTATACTTCATTTTCTCTTTGCTTCTTGATTATAAAGTGTAATAGTGCTTTTAACACTAACCATACAGTGAGGCCTTTTCTTTATGAAAGTTGGCTAGTGACCCTATGAGTCCGTTCTTTCAAGCATCAAGTTTTTTCTTCTAATTTCTACTATTTCTTCCAGGATCAAAAATATTTTACTTGGTTGAGCTTTGTCAACAGATTGGCAGTGAAATAGAAACTTTTCTATGGTGAAATATTAGAGAATAACTATATAAAATAAAAAATATCTCTTTGAGATTTCCCCGCTGGCGCTCGCTCAATCCGTTCACCAGGGTTCCTTTCCTTTCCTTTACGGTCGAGCTACTTCTCGTTCATCATCAAGTGGTTTCAATTATAAGAATAATTATACTAGTGAACTAACAATTTGGCTTTTCAAAGTTCGTTCAAGAAAATGCAATGAAATGTTTAGCATCTAGTTGAGTGGGTGCTTGCCTATGGTTCCATTTATTAATTAATCAAACCATTTCCTTTTCATGCCATCCATCGAATTTAAACTTTATCGTTATCATTGGCTGGAATGAGAATAGCTGCGGGATCCGGATCACCATTTGTTGTATCATAGTTGGAATGGCTAAAATAAGACATTCTTGAAGAGCTATATATTATTTTTGCTGATCAATGATGAGCACAATATCAGGTAACCCTCACATATATTTGATTCCACCGAGGTATGTTTGCAAAGTAGATAATTTTCTCTTCTTCAAGATTGCAGCTGCGAAGAGAAGAGTGGAATTGGCCCTATTTTTCTTAGCCTTTTAAGTACCTTAACTTACGAAGTTTTGTTTGCCTAATGACCACCCATAACATACCACCCCTTTTGTATTAAAAGAATGACACCGAGCCCTTATTGCAGCTAACGCTACTGAGCAGCTCTTTCTGGGAAGGTATCATTAAGATGTTTTTTCCTTGACTTGCTGCATGAAAAAGTAAATCACAAGCTTCTGATAACGAGCGGGCGAGATGGCTTTATACCTTTACGTTTGTGTTTGCCCTTTGCTGTAAAGATGTAAGGAGTTATTCTAGGATTCCTTCTTTTTTCACTATAACCTAAATGAACTCTGACTTCAACCATCTGTTTCTTTCAATCCCAGATCTTTTTTTCATTCTCCTATTGCCAAAATAAATCTACGAGTTACTTTGAAATAACTAATTGTTCCGATAGAACCTTCTGCCGGTAATTGATATACGACACAAACCTGAAAAACTTTTTGGAATTAGTGATTTGATTTATTCTGACTCGATCTATTAAAACATTCATAACCTTTAGTGAAAAAAGAAAGATAGTTAAAGGAAGAACGGGAACTCTCAGTTAAGAATCATGAAATTGCATAAAAGATGGTTGTTTCATCAGAATCAGAAATTGTCTCATCTCACATCAGAATCATTTCTTTTATTATGGTATAACATAATATATCTTATTTCTCACTATAATAGGTTTTCGCCATTCAAGTTGTTTGGATGCACATACTTTTTTCAATCGGATACCACTAATCCTTTATACAACAACGTTTTCTTTCAGGCCTACCAACCAATACGGACCGTGTAGAGCTGCTTTCTCGAGCCCTTTCTTGATGAAAACTTCTTGCTTCGGTTGGAGTATTAAGAGAAGCTCTTGTCCCACATTCCTGTAAAATATTGATTCGTCATAAGCACGTCCTGCCCCTTCCGCTCGTAGTAATCCAATGAATTCTCTAGTTCCAAAAACATGATACATTCCATCTTCTGAAACCAACACTTTTGATGTTACTTGACGCACAATAATCTCGATATGTCTATTATGGATCTGTACTCCCTGGTATCGAGAAACCTTTAGGATCTTCTTCTTAACCAAAGAAATACGACTTTGGGCTATGGTTAGCTCAGCTCCAATAAAGAAAACCCAGGGTACTCCAAGTGGTATACATTCGTTCCAACCTTCAACCCATCATATTAAATCAATCGAAGGCACTTCTCTAATTCTACTTGAGTGAGGAAGACCTTTTGTGGCTAGACCTCCATTTTCCATATAGAAAAGGAACTAATACACATCTCCTTTAGAAAAGAATTTCCCATAATGACTATGAATGCTTGTACCTGAAGTGACCAAATAAGGCTTAGCTGATCTTCTAATTCAAGAATCAAGATTCACTTGTGGGGGTTCTTTCATTCAATCAGTTTGATGTTCTCTTCCTACAGGGATGTCTATTTTCAGGTTACCCTGAGATGTCGAGAAGTATTGATAATGAAGATACCTCCTACAAAGCCCTGAGAGGAAGGTCTTTGTTTTGCTGCTTGTTGTCGCAACTAGTTATGTCCCTATTGGACAAATCTCCCAGGCATGAGACCTGCTCTTCCATTTCGGTCAGAAAGGCGCAAACAGCCGTCAAGGTGACGATAGAGACCGCAATATTAAAGACTTCCACGCCCCCTCATTCCCTATTTCTTGTATATTGCTACTTGCTATGCTTCCTACTTGTCGGCCTAATACGCTATCTTATCCGCTTTTATTCCGTTTTCTATTCAGTTATATACTAAATGTGTCAAAGCAATAGAACTTATTGGAAAACAAGCCCATCTTTCACTAAAACCTATCTGCTCTTCCAGGTCCTATCGAACCTACATATTCAAACCAGGTGCTCTCACTTCCTTGGCATAAAGCATAGGGGCAGGGATGTGGGTATCACTACTATTGATTAACCGATGTCAGTTGCTTTAGCTGCTCCCTCTGGGCCCGCAAAGAGACTTCATCCGCTGCCCCCTGCTATTGAATCTAGGACTGATTGCCCATTTCCAAAAGTAGAAGGTGCCGCAAGAATAGGTTTTTACAGTTCAAATAATACATTGTCCGCTTAGAAGGGCTTGGTTTTTCAGAGGGAGCAGTTTGGCATTGTGGTGGAAGCCAGCATGGAGAAGCAAACTGTAGTGATGCATAGCATGGATTGCTTGAGCGAGGCCAAGTTCAATCTAGAAGAGTATGGCCTGACTATTCTAGAGGATTGTGCGATAGTATTGCGGAATACTGAGCAGAGGCTGGAACAACCCATAGAAGTGTAGGGGCTGCTTCAACCAGGCGTACCCGTATCCATTGATTTACCTCCTCTAGATGAGTCTTGAACTTTGCTGACAATAGCAAATTGACACATCTGCTGATAGGCGAGTGAATGAGGAGCCGGTATAAATCGTAGGAACTCTTTGGAAGAACGAATAACCACTGGGATAAAATGCCCCAATGGAGCTTACGTTCTGAATATATCCTCCTTGCTCGTAAGCAGGAAAGATGATATTTCTCCAAACTGAAATTAACATAAGATCATCGGTTCACGAAGGGTAGAAGAATAAGTATGGCATAGACATTTCCAAAATATCAATCTAGTTCAGTCACAAGGGCGGTGAGTGGTTCTCTTTCGCTGAAGCTGTGTCCGTGGCATCGATATATGAAGATTGTCCGTCAGTCTGCTCCCAAGGAGTAGTAAATAAATGTAAATCCAGGCTGTCGAGTAAACCGAATTGGCCAAATGTATCTATCAAGAAATCCAACTTGTCTCAATAAAGAAAGTCTGGAGGAAGGAGCAAAGTAAGAAGAAGCCAAAAAAGGGGCAGCCTGCCTCGAGCAGTAAGGTATGTCTAAGCTGCTTGTGGTCAAATCGTTGCCAGTCGGTGATGATGAAGATTCTGAAGTGGTTTAGTAACCGTCCCCAAAATGGTCAATGTGGGTAAAGGCAGCGGCGTAAATCAGGCGCTTTTGAGAAGAAGAAAACGAAACAAAACGATGAGATAGGAATTCCGATTTCAACGTTACGTTGGATTGGATTCAGGACAAATGTGTCGTTAAGGGTTTTCATTTATCCTATCTTTTCCTGGAACATCTAAATGCTTTTCTTTTCAACTTGTCTAAATCTATCATATATGTATGTCTAATCGGCGCTGTATGGATCGTAATCCTCTCCTGAGTATCCTCATCCTTTTATTAAAGAAGATGCCACGTCTGGTTTCACTAATTCCTATCATTCTTCTCTTCTCGGCTATAGATATGACAATGTTCCGGCCTTCTTTTCCTTTTCTCGTTAATTCCTTCAACGACGGGGATATGAGAACATTCAAATAGAATGGAGCATAAGCAGACAACTAGACTCTATTTATTGAATTGACAGCGTGAAAGTCCTCCACTCCTGTCTAGTAAGGTTCAAGCTATAGTAGCTGGGCCTGTAGTTAATGGATATTAGAGTAAGTAACTAGCCTTCTAGGAAAAAACACTCGATTGTAGTGTAAATAGTTGACTAGTGGTGGACGTTCAGGAGTTTGACTAGCCAATGCTGAACTAGATATTGCACCATTTCTAATAACATCAGTTACTAGTGGCACTATTTCATTGAGTGACGTTATAGTATATATTTATATTTGTTGAAGCAGATAGTGTAGTTCATTGGTTGCATCTAGTGTATGTAAATTGCTTCCTTATAAAATAATATATAGCTAGCTGTAGTAGAAATGGGGTAGTGCATTGACCTTACTCAGTTTATTAGTGCGCTTGCTTGCAGAGAGTAAATGGCTGTAGTGAAACTCCGTGACTAGGTGATAGCTTGAGTAGGAGGAAATAGTGGCATGGGACTAATACACTTTAAAGTATAAGTGTAAATAGTGAGTTTTTAGTTCCGTAGTGGAATGGAGATTCTCGTATAGAGTAGGTAGAGTAGTTGCATTTCCAGAGGATATTGTTTATAGAACATTCAGAAAGGATTATCTAGTTCCGTAGTTGTATTTGCTGGAGTAGTGTATTTCTATTTTATGGTTCGTGTCGGGGAACTCTTATTGGCACGTTAATTGCTTTCGGTCATTGCTTAACTCTTATATAGGGACTTGCTTCCTTACTAGTCAATAGGGTGGGTAGTTCTTGTCTTTCTTCAACGTCGGCTTTCCTTACTAGCACATTCCCATATAGAAGTGGCACATGGAGAAAGTCGATAGTAACTCTCCACTGTGGTGACTTTCAGAAAGGAAGAAACTCATAAAGGAGATAGCATAGAGTGCACCAATAGTGTAGTCAATTGAGCAACCCCCACTCACTCATCATAAGGACCTGTAGTCCATTGTAGATTCCAGCCGAGAAGACCAGGAAAAGAGAAGGATAAAGAATGTCATATATCTCAGGAGCTAGATCACTTCCCGATGAACAAGTCAGAATTGCCTCAACAAAAATGGATGGAATTGGACCGAAAAAAGCCATTCAGCTTCGTTATCGATTAGGTATCAGTGGGAACATCAAGATGAATGAGTTAACTAAGTATCAGATCGACCAAATTGAACAAATGATAGCTCAAGATCATGTTGTTCATTGGGAATTGAAGAGGGGAGAACGAGCAGACATCGAACGATTAATTTCTATTTCTCGTTATCGTGGAATTCGTCATCAAGATGGATCGCCCTTACGCGGTCAACGAACTCATACTAATGCAAGGACTGCTCGCAAGCTAATTCGGAAATGAAAGAAGGCTACCGAAAGAACAAGCAACGGATTTCGCGCTCATCCCTTGCGCCTGCGCATACGTTTTCTTGCTCCTTGGTACTTGTCTGATCACTGTTCAATAGTTCACTTCGATGTCTTGAACCACTTACTAATCACGTATACGTATAGTAGGCCCCCCACGTCTGGCCCGTCTTGGTCTCGCTCACTTCGCCCGCCTATCGTATCGGCTCGGCTTCGTCCGTCAAGCGACAGCTTCTGCCTCTGACGGCTTCACTATCGCTCATGACTGGTAGTTGTCTCTATGTAGTAGTCGGCCTTTGTTAAGCTTCGCCAGAAGCGACTAGTCGCTTCCCGAATGCCTCTTTCTTGTACTAATTAATGTGTATGGTCTAGTCTTTCCAATGCCTCCTTCCTTGCCGCCAACGCGCGCTAGATGGAGAGTAAGCAAGCTACCTTGCTTGCATTCGTTAAACGGTAGCTTCCGCGCCCTTCCTGCCTGCTGAAATTGATGTGAATGATCGTGTCTTCGACATCAATTTCAGTCTGATTAGATATGTCATTGAAACAAATCCGTTTTGTCTCTGTTTTCTTTTCGGATGAGCCAGCCGATCCTAACAGAATTTTTGAGGAGCCGGACGACGAAGCCTCAAAATCAGATAAAGATGTCTCCGACGCGACCGGACTTCAACTATATTTTTTTTAGGGGTCAGGAGGGACAAAAAAGATATGCTGTTTTCTATCAGTCCCAAGCGGATACCCCCCAGCTTCCACGGTCCGCTTACCGAGGAAGAGATGCGGGAGGACCCAGGGCCAGAGCAAGTTGGGTTGGGGTATAGAGCCGTAAGCGCGGTGGGGGTGACAGAGGATGTGCTCGTACGGTTCATAGTTGGGTATGATATTCTCGTGGATTGTTGGGAACGTCCTCTATATTCGAAATATGCCTTTCTAGGAGCATTACGATCTGCAGCTCAAATGGTCCCTTATGAAGTCTCTATTGGTCTTATTCTTATTGTGCGCCTTGTGAGCACGTTTGGATCCGCGAAGGCAATCGCTCGGATCTTCCCCTAACCCAACCCGGGAACGGACCGGAGGGAACCGCAGCATGAGGAATGTCCACGTCTCGTCGCAAGGCTCATTTTTAGTTTTGGGTCATAGGGCGGGCAGTGCAGTCCGGGGCACAAGGGTCCTGGTACTACCCAGGTGCGAAGAACCCCGGAGGTGACTGCAATGAGCAAAAATGTCACTCACCGGCCTAAACGACGAGCAAACACTCGAACGTGAGAGCAAGGGATCACCCAACGAATGGGCGACCCCCAAGGAGGGGGGAGAGAGGGAGGCAAGAACCATGCTTTCAGAGAAGTGGCGGTCCGAATCCACTCTGACAAAAAAAATAACAGACTAAGCCGTGCCGTAAGGGGGGCATTCTCCACACGGGACGGGGCCAAGGCCTTCATGTATGGGTGACAGATCGGCCATAGGAGTACTCCGGGATATACACCAGGGCAACTAATGTCGAGCATACGATGATGCCGCCCGTTTTCATTTCGTGAAAGTCCCCGGCAGAGGAAAGGGCTGTAGGTGATGGCGCGTTCTGCTTCTTAGGGCGATGAAATCGTTCCTATGGGATCGTGCGTGGCAGCTGGTATAGATGATGATGAAAGGCGGGCCGCTTGAACCGGGACCTATTCTCATAATAGGCAGCAAGCAAAGCAAAATAGGAAAGGGGGCGACTGATGACTGCCTTTTTCGTCATAAATAAAAAAAGGGTGGAATGTGGAGCTAATATGGCTGGCTACAAGTATAGCCAAAGAAAGATGAGACGAGACGGACTGTCAGAGGACGCTGCGGGACTACCAGGGGAAAGCCCGCCCCCGCTAGCTAACATAGATATCTATTCTTGGTGCGCATATTCGAGATTTAGAATCTCTTTCCGACCAGGCCAGGCCGAATCGGGCCACCACTTGGGATGGGAATGGCTCAGCCCACATGCATCATTTGATGAAACCAGTCCAGTCGCCTCCGATCAGTGGCTTGTCAACCACCGGACCGTAGCTCCTCACCGAATGCCCCTGCGTTGGGGCAACACAGCACATGACTAGTTCGCTCAAGGACCACACCCTCTCGAGAGCAGGATGCCGGCCGAGATGGAGCGCCAACCTAGACTTTCCTTGGGCTTGCCTTGCCCCAACATCTAAATAAAGGGCGGGCGCCGAAAAGGAAGCAGTGACGCCTTTTCGACGAAAGCTTAGCTTGGTAGGCGCTGCTTACTCACCCTACTCCCTTAGACAATGCAATGCTGTGAACACGAAAGTTTGCAGTTCAGCCCTCTTCTCCCATGCAGAGTCGCAGGCAGCGCCTCGGATAAAAGCACGGACGAGCCACATGCAGGGAAACTTGCACGTGTGGTTCTGGCCGGGGACCCCGGTATACTGTACTAATATGTGTAGGTCCCTGTAATTCGAGTGAGATTGTCATGGCGCAAAAGCAGATATGGTCCGGTATTCCCTTGTTCCCCGTATTGGTTATGTTCTTTATTCCTTGTCTAGCAGAAACTAATCGAGCTCCGTCTGATCTCCCAGAAGCGGAAGCTGAATCAGTTGCTGGCTATAATGTGGAATATGCGCGGGATGCGATCCTTAATAGTTCACTGTTGGCGGAAGCCAATGTCTCGGGGACTCATTCTGACTTAAACAAGGGGTGGGTCTTTACCAACTTCCAAATCCAAGATTTAGGGAAAAAAAAGAGGGGCAGGGCACTCTTCATTCTTCATTCGAAACTCATGAATGTCGGGTCGGAGGTTTTTGCCTTGTTATCAAAAAGGGGAGTTGGGTAAAGCAAACTCCCTCCTTGGGCGAGCACGGGGCTTAGTCAAGTAGAACCGGGTTGCGCTGCTTGATGCTCCGATCGAAAACAAATCAGTGGGGCCATGCCGGTACGACAGAATATGCGTTAGAAAGGTCCCCCTTTAAAAATAAAGGAAAAACCGGGCCGAACTTCTAAAACTAAAAAGCAGCCCACCCGCTTCCATAGAACAATATCGCGGCAACGTAGACCTAAGTAGATTTATTGGATCCTGGGGAACCATCACAAGTACGGCCGGCCTATAGAACGAGAATGCCGTGTCGTCCAGCGGAGCTTAGAAGAAGGTGACTCGGAGCCTAAGGAAGGTGACTCGCGCAGACAGCTGACTCCTTTTCAATAGAAAGGAATAGCCAAACCTACCCAGCTGGCTGGTCAATCTCAGTGATCTTATCGGCCGGCAAAGCGGAGACGGACGACCACGGTCCCGACCTTACCAGCACCGTAGGTTTACTAATCAATGAAGCCCCTCAACCTACTATCTTTTCTTACAAAACTCAACCAAGCCTAACCAAACCCCATGCTCACGACATGTTCTTGATATTGATTGAGTTGGAGGGAGTCAGAGACTACCACGGAATCCTTCCATAGTCACCCCGGTGACCTTCGTCACCAAAGCGTCACGACAGTTTCCAAGACCCCTCACATAATCTCCTGTGGGGATCAGTCGGAGCACGTAGGAATGCCGACCACTACATAAGCCACGTCTGGCTGAGGCGAGCAGCAAGCGGGGAGAGTCTTTTTAAGTACAAGAACGTTGGGGTGGGACGCTAGTACTTAAACTAGGGTTGCTTCTTAGCGCTAATCTTGCGTTTTTCAGCAGTTAGTTGTAGCGCGCCTTCCCTCCTTCTCTCATTTCGGAAAGATTTGGCAGTATTTTCTTATGATGACCTGGTCGAGAGAGTACGAAACATCGGTGTAAAAGATTGAGTGGGATGGTTATAGTAAGGGGCGAACCAAGTGCTTGCGCGAAGAAACGAATCAATCAGAATGGAGACAAGGAAAGGAGGAGAGGCGAAACTCAACTAAAAAGGAAAAGGGAACTCGAGCGACTATCATGAGCGAAGTGAGGGAATTCCTTCTGATTGGATCCCTTAGGAGAGAGACAGAAGGTATTATGAAATATAATCAGATCTTTGACGATCCAGTATTAGCTAGCAAGTGTATGGACTCAGACTTTGATGACTCCCTAGTGGCCAGGGAAGCGTTAGCTTCACCCTTTGAACATCTCATTTACTCTCTCTAGCTCTCGACTTTACGTATAGGAATTTCAGGTACATTGGTCGATGAAAGTGAACATCTATCTTATCTTACGCCACTTACTCTAGCATGACTTTGTGGAAGACGCCCGATTGAATGATCTCCAGTGGGTTCTATTACCATGTGTTCCCGGAGCTGATTTCATTCCAGTAGTTTCTTTTTTACCAGCCTCTCTGCTTCTGTCAGTATAGAGGAAAGTCTTCAATCCCTTGAGAGAAATCCAAAATGGCAAATAAAAGATACCTAGCATGACACATCAGCTACGCCATCTGAGCCTGTCCACTTGCTAGTCAGGAAAAATAACCGCTCCGTTCCGTGGGCTTCTTTCGCTGCTCTCTTCACGCTCGCTTTACGAGTGCAACCAAGTTCAATAAACTGTTCATGCTAATTCATAGACTATGCTGGTTTCTATCTAAGAGTCCTGTGAGACGCTTCCTTCTCATACACATCTGAAGCAACGTATCAGCATTAGAGAGTTTTGCAGGTCCTTGAGAGAACGTTATCCAGCCAGTTATGACTTGACCATGGTCTGAGGTGAAATTGGTCCTGGTCCATAAAACGAAAGGTGCTGGGCAAGCGCGGAGAAGTCGTCTGAAGGGGGGTTCCGTAGGAATGTTCAACTTCGATCAACCTTGGTCCCATGCCTAAAAAAGAAAGAAGGTCCAAAATAGGGGTGATATAATCCACTGCTCGCCTAAGAATGTACTGACGTAATCCCTACTATGGCTTCCCGAAGGATCCAGCTGCTAAGAGGGTCCGAGCCATAACGGATTGATGTGACCGTAGCGGCGACTGGAATCGATCTGAATGAGGCAGTTATGGGACTTATCTTATCTAACAATATATATGGAGGAAGGATTAAAAAAAGGTGGGGGTCAAGGTGTATAATACGAGCTCCACTTTCAGGCAATGAGCTAGCTTAACCCTGATTGCTTAAGGTTTAATACAGTCATGTTGGATCTGCTACTAAGAAAGGAAGAGAAAGACTGATTGCGACAGCTCAACCGGATGAGACATCTATTATTTACAGAACTGTGCCAACGTGTGCCTACATTGTTTGATTTACCAGTTCCGGGTATTGGATTTTTGAATAGAAAGAATGAAACTAGTACCAGCTTATCGCCAACCGTGCTTTCTACCAACTCCGCCAACCCGGAATATTGATTTAGATTTAGCCGCACCTGAGCCCGCAACCGCTGCCTCTACTCCGCCTACTTCTTGTGCCGACTTCGCCAGCCTCGCGGGGTACCGATTTCCTCCTGCTTTGTGTGCGTGCCATTGACTCCTTTAATGGGTCGAAACCTACTTAGTTCTTATTTGTATTTCGTCTATACAAGAAAAGAAGGATTTGTGTTTAGCAAGACAGAGAATTGAAAAAGTAAAAAAAAACAACAAGTGTGTACCCTTTACCGAAAAGCAAATATGACAGATAGGGTACGACATATTGCTTATTCCTGATTGATCTAGTTGACGACAGTTGACTTGTTGGACAATTGAAAGGTGCTTGCTGAAGAGTTTCATTAATTGAGTATAGACATTCTTGACTTGAAAACTTTTCCTATGTGGATAGGCATCTTGAGTTTGATTAAGTAATTGCCATGCAGGTTGAGTATAGTGGAAGGCATTAGCAATAACCTGTGGCCTTTGGTTCTGGTAAGAACAATGTTGGATATCAAGAGGTCTCAAATCGTTTGAAGTAAGTTACAACTTATAACTGGAAGCTGATAAAGCGAAGGGGCAATTTTGGAATAATCAATTTGGTCCGTTGCTAAGAAATCAGTAGAAATCGGGTTCTTATTATTATGTTCTTGGAATTGATTTTGTGGCATGGACCTTGTATCATTGGCTTGCTCACAAGTATCTGTACGGTGTAATTGGCAACCCACATAGGATTTGGCATGGATGTGCAATTGCAAGGTCCTTGACCGGGGTTAGATTCGTTTTGGGGTGGCGGATAATGGTTTGGTATGTAAGTACTATAGTTTGGTAGGTTTGAATTGTGTGGCCAGGGGTATTGGTTACGATTCCAGTGGTCTTCAGGCGAGTTGACAAAACTACCCCTATGCGCAAAAAATGAAGCTGATGTGGTTGTTTTGAATCCAAGAGTGGTGATTCCAATCTGTAACTCCAATTTCCAATACTGAAAAGCCAAGCCTACTATTCTTTTTACCGGCGCTTCACGACTTACCACAAAACTAGAGCCGGCGGCATAAGATGAAGCCCTAGACATTCTGCCTGTCTGCTTAAGTGGACAAACAAGGCAATCTAATAATTTAGGAAAAGCCGGGATCAAGGCTTTGCAGAAAGGATTTGAACAAAGATGAGAAGTCGAGTCAAACGGAAGCAGAATGGGTTGTGACTAAAAAAGGAACTAACGAAAATAAGATGGAACTAGATGCTGTTTTAACAGACTGCGCTTTGACTTACCTATGATGCAACTCATTCACTTCCACGACATGTATTGGTTAGTCATTCCAGACATTCATTTGTAAATACATTTTATGCCCGGGCATTGAGAAGGAAGGACGCTTTCAGAGGCGAAAGGCCATGGGGAGAGAGAGGAAGATCTGCCCTAGGGAATGGAATTTCTTTCCTTAGTAGTTTAGTTAGCACTTTGCCTCTTTGACTCTGAGCAGAGAAGTATTAAGCCGCTCGCCTAACCTACTAAAGCGAGGAGAGGAGATGGAAAGGAAGTGAATCAAATCAGAGAGCAGCACAGTTCAGGCTGCATATGGACCAGAAAAAGCTCTGGGACTTTCGGAGGAGAATGGCTTGTTAGCACGATGGTTTGAAGGACTTGTTTAAGAAACATGGAATGGATTCGGGATGAACCTAAGCTAATTGCCTTGATTACTTATCAAATCAAATTCACATTCTTAAATCACTTTCTCTCCCGTACTGATCCTCCTTGCCTTTCCTTCCTTGTCCAGTAAGGTATGAAGCACTAGCTCAACCACAGCTACAGCTTCTTCTCGAGCAGCTCTTATTCCACCTGTAGCACCGCTTACGAGAGCAAGCAAGGGTGAATACTTGTGTAACAACGATTTCTTTCGCACTAAAAAAATCAGGAAATCTGAAACAGTACTAAATAAGACAGTTGCGAACATGCAAAGAAGAGCTGATTCTTTCACAAGCGATTGTGGGCATTCATAGAATATGAGACTAGTGCCTTACTTGGGGATCTTCTTGAAATAAAACAGATGTCCATTCAATCGGAATTGAGAACAGAATACTCATCTTTATTGAGATTCCACGTCCAACATCTGAACGGGGACCTTCTCACCCTGAGCCATGTCTCAAACATATCCTTAGGGTTCTCCATCTCCGGGGGTCCGGGGTCAAAGTGAAGAAACCTTCTATTCGTTTCAAGGGACCCCATCTCAAGAGCCTAGGGCTTTGAAATTCAACCAAGAATCTACTTTCCCCCATGCTCCTCGCCAGCCATCTCCATCCGTCGCGCCAGTAGTAGTGAAGTTCCCACTCCACGTCGGCCGGCCGCCATGAGGTTTTCCGAAGCTTTGACCACAAGGAACTTATCTATCTCCTTCTCAAACTTGATCGCCTTTTTTGGGAGAATAAAAGGACACTCTTTTTCCATTTTTTCTCTCTGGGCCGGCTTCAATAGCCTTTTCTTGGCACAGATAAACACTTTATGCCCCACTTCCCTGCAAAATCTATTTCCTGCTGCTCCCTTCTGCATTCCGTGGCTTTATGCCCTTTCTACCTACATCGATAATAGTGGATTCAGCAGGAACTTAAACAACTCATCATTCATTTCTCGATCAATTTTAAACCTTAGAGTCAAAAAGTCCTTCCATGAATCTAGGGAACACCTCTGACTTCACCAACTCTCCCTTTCTTTGGTCGAAGGCTTCAGGTCAAGATCCTTTTTCCTATCTATTGAAGATGCAAAGAGAGATGCTTCTTCCTCTTCAAGTTGGAAGTGCAAGAAGAAATGCGGTAAATAGGAGTTCCATCTACCACGCACTCCAGCTAACTTCAGCATCCATACTCAGCTAGGAGGAAGGTGCCGGGGACACTATGAACACACATGTACTTGGTTGACTTCACGTCCCGTCTCACAACCGGGTAAGATCAAATAAACAAACAGCTTGCTTGCCCAATCCCTATTGAGAGGATTTCTTGAGCTTGAACTTCCTTTTGTAGCTCCGCTCACAAGGACTTCTTTTCATCCGCAATGAAGCTTATACCACCACTTGGTCAGTAAGGCCTGATTCAAAAAAGATCAATCACCCCCTTCCCTACTTCAATGGAAAAGGGGGAATCGCCCTTTCACAGCCGCCCCTCCACAAAATTGATACCTATCCTTTCGCCTAAGATGATCACGAACGAAGACGGAGAATTGCGTAGATAGGAGGAGGAAACGAACCAACCCGGGGCCCCACCAAACAAACAAAAGGGAATGAGAGAAATGATCGGAACGATTGAGGAAAGAAAGAGAATGGCGGCCCCTTTCCTTTCGCCCAGGGGGCATCGTCGTCGGGGACAGGCTTCGAGGGTTCTTCCATATTTAGATATAGAGATAGATGATGATAGAGATCTAGATCTTTCTATAGATAGATCCTTTGATAAATTTCTATTGATCCGCTTTCAAGATCTATGAACAAGAAGAGAGATCAAAAAATAGAAAAGTAAAAAAATAGAGATGAATAGATAGGGCTGAGCCGATAGCAGGACTGGGTACGATGATGGGGCGAGAGAGGGAA